ATGCAGCCTCCGATGCTTCAATTGTCGATTCTAGTATTGAGCAAAAGGTTACACCTATCCATGGGTTATGTATTGCAGGTCAACCCTGCTCAAATTAGTACCAATAGGCGGCATAGGGGAAGAAGCACTACGCCTAGGAATCAGCAACACAAAAACTTTGTTATAAATTCTCACCTTTCCTTATCGAGATCGGAACTAAGAAGAATGGTTGGGCCAACAAACATCCATCTCGTTCGTATTTTTGATACCCGTATAACCATCGAAGACTGTTGAAGTGACGAATTCCTGGAAATTAAGGGGCGTGAGGGACAAAGAAATTGTTGAAGTTACCATTTTTTTATTTATCTAGTATTAACACGTTTGATGTTAAGAAAAGATCTTTTGCAGAAAGGTTGGCTAGAGATTTCTTGTAAAAACACTAGCCCCGTTCAGTCAATAAGGAGAATATTTCAATCTTTTTTGTTTTGATTGCATCTATGATTCTCATTATGCACATAAGGGAGGAGCCGTATGAGGTGGAAATCTCGTGTACGGTTCTGGAACGGAGATTCTTTGAATCGGACGACGACCGTAACGGATGTCGGCTCAATCCGAAGGAAATTATGCCGAAGCTTTACAGAATTATTATGAAGCTATGCGACTAGAAATTGATCCCTATGATCGAAGCTATATACTCTATAACATAGGCCTTATCCACACAAGTAACGGAGAACATACGAAAGCCTTGGAATATTATTTTCGGGCACTAGAACGAAACCCGTTCTTACCACAAGCTTTTAATAATATGGCTGTGATCTGTCATTACGTGCGACTATCTCCACTATAGAAAGAAAAAAGGAAAGATAAAAGAGTGAATCCGCTATACATACTACAAAAAATGACTATAAAAGGGCTTTCTACATATACATCGTCCAAAAAACGATTTTTATCAGCTGTAGCAAAGAAAGGAACTTCTTCATAGAAGTCGAAGTATAAAGAAATAGATATGCCTAGATACTTTATTCTATGGATAAAGGATCTAATTGATAGAGAAAGCACCGTAAAGATCAATTAGTGAGGCTTTGGGCCGATACAATAAGAACTGCTTACTTACTTATATTTATTATATTAGGATATAAAATATTATGATATAAAATTATGATATAAGATAAAAGTTAGGAATCAACTTATGTAATAAAGCTGATCCCCTAAGGGATTGAGCAGCGGTGTAGCATCTGATCCCAAAGATAGTAAGTCTTTTTTTCTGTATTATGAAGAAAAGTCTTTTTCGAAAATTCTATATTTATTTCTCTATGAAACCGAGATAGTTAACTTTCAGAAAATTCTAGCGAGAGTGGAAATGCTTATGCTTTATTCTTTTGAAAGTGGGAGAAAAGATAAAACTAAAAAAAAAATGATTAGTAATCAATATTCAAGTTTGAAACTCATGTAATTAACCTCTTTTAGTTACCCCGAGAAAAAGTGGGATAGATCTAGGAGAAATCGCATTCAATTAGATAGGGTTAATTAAAAAAAAATGGGGCACCGCAAGAATTGAATGCTGAGCCGTATGAGGTAGGAAACTCTCAAGTACGGTTCTAAGGGAAGGAATTGACCCACCTATTCCGACCGAGGAGAACAGGCCATTCGACAGGGCGATTCTGAAATTGCGGAGGCTTGGTTCGATCAAGCCGCTGAGTATTGGAAACAAGCTATAGCGCTTACGCCTGGTAATTATATTGAAGCGCAAAATTGGTTGAAGATCACGAGACGTTTCGAATAAGAGCACTCTTCCTTTTTATTTATTTTTATATTTTTATAATTAATTGTTTGTTGGCCCCATCAGTCAAATAAAATGGATCCTTTTTTGGGAAAAACAATCAAAGAATTTCATTATATCCTTTCCTTTCGAAGATCTTTTTTCTATTTCCTCTGGTATTTTGTGGGTATAAATGAGATGCAGATAGAGTAGAGAATATATATATATATTTCTTTTTCTGTTCTGCTATTAAAACTAACTTTAGAATGACTAAAAAGATAGATACTGGAATATTGCATTAGGAATGACCAATAACTGCCTATGTAATTTCGAATAGAGTAATAATTAAGAATCGAGTAAATAATTAATATGTTTTATGTCCATGGAAGACGTAGCAACATCTAGGAACTTCTAACTGAGATATTAACTGAGATATTAATAAATACACTAGGTTGCACAAAAAAAATTGCTTTTTCCACCAATTCAAAGCCCGGAAAAGTTTTTTATAAGACAAAAAAGGTCCATTGAGCGCCCCATGACTATGTCATAATAGATCCGAACACTTGCCCCGGATCGACTTCCAGATCATAATTGCTCTAGTGAATAACTAAATCAAATCGATGGGAGATAGAAGAGAAAGAAACTAATTAGAAACATCTCTCATAGGTTCACTAATTACTTGACTGTTGGCGGGTTTCTTTGTATGTGTTGTCCGGAAAGAGGAGGACTCAATGATTATTCGTTCGCCGGAACCAGAAGTCA